AATTATCTTATTCTGGATATACTCGAAAAAAAAAAAAGATTATGTAAATTATATAAATTATATAATAATAATACAAAAAAAGAATACTTACCTAAGGTATACGACCCTTTCTTGAATAGCGCGTCTCGCGGACAAATTAAAAAAAAGTTTTCGCCTTCAATCGAAGAAAAAATTTATATACAAAATTATAAAGAAAGAGATTGTAAAAATAAGATTCGGGATCTATTTCTTATTTTTAATAACTTAGAATTTGAAGATAAAAAAACTGCAGTTGATAAAATAGATAAAAAATCATTAAAAAAAAAAATAATTAATCCGGAATGTCGAAAAAGAAAAATTCAATTTATATTGAAACGACTTCAAGCGGATCCTACCAATAAAGACATAATAAAACCTGTTATTGGGCTAAAAGAAATAAAAAAAAAAATACCTCAATGGTCATACCAATTAATCGACGATTTCGATTTCGAACAAGAGGAGGCGATAAAAACCGAAGACCTTTTGGAAATGACTTGCTCCGTTGATTCAAGAGAAAGAAAAATTGTAGTAGTTTTTAATGATGGCCTAGAAGATACTAATACTTCTAGTACTCCCCAAGATCCTAATAATAATGATGATGAAACAGATGGCATTTATTTGATACATTATTCACAAGAGTCGGATTTTGATCGAGACATAATCGCAGACTCCATACAAGCCCAAAGGCGTAAAACAGTTATTTGGAAAGCTTTTGAAGCAAACGTATATTCTCCCACTTTTTTGAACCGAATAGACAAAGACCTTTCTTTTTATTTTGATATTTCTTCCGAGACAATTAAAAACTATTTCCAAAATTATATATGGAAAAACCCAGAATTCAAAATTATAGATTATACAGAGACAAGGGCAGAAGAAAGTACTAAAAAAAACGAAGAAAAAAAAAGAAAAGAAGAAGCACGTATAGAAATAGGAGAAATCTGGGACAGACTTGTAGTTGCTCAAGTAATAAGAGGTCTTCTATTAGTAAGCCACTCAATTCTGAGAAAATATATTATATTACCATCATTGATAATACTTAAAAATATTGGTCGTATAATATTCTTTCAATTTCCCGAATGGTCCGAGGATTTAAAAGATTGGAAGAGAGAAATGCATGTTAAATGCACCTATAATGGCGTTCAATTATCAGAAACCGAATTTCCTAAAAACTGGTTAAGCGACGGTATTCAGATAAAAATCTTATTTCCTTTTCATTTGAAACCTTGGCACAAATCTAAATTTAATCGACGAGAAACTTATAACTATCCAATGAAAAATAAAGAACAAAATCATGATTTTTTTTTTTTAACCGTTTTTGGAATGGAAACTGAACTTCCTTTTGGTTCTCCAAGAAAAAAACTTTCATTTTTTGAACCTATTCTTAAAGAACTCAAAAAAAAACTTATAAAATTGAAAAAGAAATGCTTTAGAGTTATAATAATTTTAAAAGAAAGAATAAATTTATTTCTAAATATCTCAAAAGAAACAATAAAATGGTTTAGTAAAAAGATTCACTTTAGAAAAAATAAAATAAACGAATTATCAAAAATTAACCAAATTATATTGTTTTTATTTGGATGGAGACAAATAGAAATAGATGAATTGAATGAAAGCAAAAAAGAAAAAACTTTCAAAAGAAATAATGAGATAATTCATGAATCATCAATTAACATTGACTCTAGGAATTTCACAACTTTTTCATTGATAAAAAAAAAAATACACGATCTAACTGATCGAAGAAAGACAATCATAAATCAAATAGAAACAATTTCAAAAGACAACAAAAAAAAATTGATAAGCCTGCCTACAAATATTAGTTTTAACAAAATGAGTTATGATGATAAAAGATTGGCATTTTCAAAAAATATTAGGCAGACATTAAAAATAAGAAATATTCAACAAATTCGTAAAGAAAATTATTTTCTAAACTTTTTAATTCAAAGGATATATATAAAGATATTTCTATATATCAGTAATATTCCTAGAATAAGTGTACAATTTTTTTTTTCTTTTTTTTTTGAATCAACAAAAAAAATTCTTAATAAATACAGTTCCTATAATAACTATTTTTACAATAATGAAACAAATGAAGAAAAGATTGATAAAACAAATCAAAATAAAACTCAGCTCTTTTATACTATAAAAGAGTCAATTTTTAATATTAGTAATAAGAATCCACATCCTTTTTGTAATTTATCTTATTTGTCACAAGCATATGTCTTTTACAAATTATCACAAAACACAGTTTTTAACTTTTTTAATTTATATAAATTAAAATTGAGATATGTTATTCAATATAATGGAACATCTTTTTTTCTTAAGAATGAAATAAAGAATTATTTTATTAGAACACATAAAATATTAGATTCCGACTTAAGACATAGGAAGCTCCGAAATTCTGGAATACCTCACTGTAAAAATTTGATAAAAGGTTATTATCAAGATGATTTATCTCTATCTACGTTAGTACCACAAAAACGTAAAAATATAGTAAATCAACACTTTATAGTTCAAAATAAACATTTAAACAAACATAATTTATATCAAAAAAACCAATTACTTAACTTTGAAAAACAAAAAAAAAATGTTAAAAAACAATATAGATACAATCTTTTATCATATAATTTTATTAAATATAAGGATAAGACAGATTATTATAGTTTTGGATTACCCTTACAAGTAAATCATAACCACTATATTTTTTATAATTACAACAAACATAAACGAAAAGTTTTTAACAGGCCGGTAGATATTCCAATCAATAATTATCTAGTAGAAAAAAATATTCTAGATATAAAGAAAAATTCCGATAGAAAATATTTTGATTGGCTATTTCTCAGTTTTCGTTTTAGGAAGAACACCTATATTCGGGCTTGGAACAATATGGATACTGACAATGACAATACTAAATATACTAAGATTAGGCCTAATAATTATAAAATAATTAATAAAATCGACAAGAAAAATCTTTTTTCTCTCACGGTTGATCAAAATCAAGAAATAAACCAATCCAATAAAATAAAGCTTTTTGATTGGATGAGAATGAATGAAGAAATACTAAGCTGTCCCATATCAAATTTGGAACTTTGGTTTTTCCCAGAATTTTTGATACTTTATAATTCGTATAAAATTAAGTCATGGGGCATACCAATCAAATTTCTCCTTAATGTAAAGGAAACCCCCATTGAAAATAAAAACAACACTGTAAAAAAAAAAAGAAATATTTTTCTATCAATTTTTTCAAATCACATAAAATTTCTTGAATTAGAAAAAAAAAATCAAAGACAAAAAAACGGCGCAATACAAACAGATTTTGAATCAATTCTCTTAACCCAGGAAAAAGATAGTCAAGAAAATTATGCTGCACCAAAGAAAAAAAAAAATAAAAAACAATACACTAAGAACATAAATCTAGATGCGGAGTTTGATTTTTTACTAAAAACATATTTGCTTTTTCAATTGAAATGGAATGATTTTTTAAATCAAAAAACAATGAATAACATTAAAGTATATTGTCTCTTGCTTAGACTTATAAACCCAAAAGAAGTTACTATAGCTTCTATTGAAAGGAGAGAACTGAATCTGGATATTTTAATGATTGATAAAAATTTATCTCTTACAGAATTGCTTAAACAAGGAATATTACTTATCGAACCCATTCGTCTGTCTATAAAAAAACAAGCAAAATTTATTATGTCACAAACTATAGGTATTTCGTTGGTTCATAAGAGTAAGTATACAATTAATCAAAAGTACATAGAAAAATCCCATGTTGATAAGACAAATTCTGGTGAATTAATTTCAAAATATCAACCAAGGGCTGAAAATAGATACAAAAATCATTACAATTTGTTTGTTCCTGAAAGTATTTTATCCCCTAGACGTCGTAGAGAATTGAGAATTCTAATTTGTTTCTATTTTATAAATAGAAATGATATACTCCTAAATGCAAATAGAACTTTTTGTAATGAAAATAAGGAAAAGAGACCTGTTTTGAATAAAAGAAAAAGATATAAAAATACACTAATTAAATTAAAGTTCTTTCTTTGGCCTAATTATCGATTAGAAGATTTCGCTTGTATCAATCGTTATTGGTTTGATACCAATAATGGTAGTCGTTTCAGTATGATAAGAACACATATATATCCGCAATTTAAAAATGAACGTACCGTGTACTGAAATAAAGTCAAATACGGGTGTATTTACTTTATTTCCAGTGTTGGATTGCGTATATGAAGACAAAAAAAGAAAAGAAGTACACAGACGTTTGTTTTTTTACATTCCATTCTTATACATGATACTAATTGAATGACATATCAATATCTATAAATGATGAAAAAAGATTCGTCATTTAGTTTATTTTTTCATTTTAGGGGTATAATTTTTATATTTTGTGAGTGTAAACAACCCTCTTTTTGTCTACCTATTTGAATATAATTTTAAAAGTGCTAATTCAAAATTAAGATTATTCTATATATCTATTCAAAAAAAATTAGTAGCACTATTATTATTGATCAATAAAAATATCTAGTAATATATAGTAATAAGGGGCCAGTGGGGGGAGGGAGAAAGGATTTAATTTCATGGTAAAAAAATCATTCATCTCAGTTATTTCGTACGCAGAAAAAGAAGAAAAGAGGGGTTCTGTTGCATTTCAAATACTAAGGCTTACGAATAGGATACGAACACTTTCGTCCCATTTGGAATTGCACAAAAAAGACTATTTATCTAAGAGAGGCCTCCGTACAATTTTAGGAAAACGCCAAAGGATGCTGTCTTATTTGTCAAAGAAAAATCGAATACGTTATAAACAATTAATTAATCAGTTAAATATTCGGGACTCAAAACCGCGTTAATTTGAAGAGTAATTTTAAATTATTTGATTTATTAGATTAAATATTGAATTTTAATTCACTTATTTTCACTTTCAGTAATTCATGAAAGAATGAACGGAGGAAAAACCTATGAATATACCAGCTACACGAAATGAACCCCTGATAGTAAATATGGGCCCCCATCACCCATCAATGCATGGTGTTCTTCGACTCATCGTTACTCTCGACGGTGAAGATGTTATTGATTGTGAACCAATATTAGGATATTTACATCGAGGAATGGAAAAAATTGCGGAAAACCGAACAATTATACAATATCTGCCTTATGTAACACGTTGGGATTATTTAGCTACCATGTTCACAGAAGTAATAACCGTAAAAGGACCAGAGGTGTTGGGAAATATCCAAGTGCCTAAAAGAGCCAGCTATATCCGAACAATTATGTTGGAGTTGAGTCGTATAGCTTCGCATCTCTTATGGCTCGGTCCTTTTATGGCAGATATTGGGGCGCAGACTCCTTTCTTCTATATTTTCAGAGAAAGAGAGTTAGTATATGATCTATTTGAAGCCGCCACTGGTATGAGAATGATGCATAATTTTTTTCGTATTGGCGGGGTAGCGGCCGATTTACCTTATGGTTGGATCGATAAATGTTTAGATTTTTGCGATTATTTTTTAACAGGAGTTACTGAATATCAAAAACTTATTACACGAAATCCAATTTTTTTAGAACGAGTTGAAGGAATAGGCATTATTGGGAGAGAGGAAGTAAAAAATTGGGGTTTATCGGGACCAATGCTACGAGCTTCTGGAATACAATGGGATCTCCGTAAAGTTGATCATTATGAGTGTTACGACGAATTTGATTGGGACGTACAGTGGCAAAATGAAGGAGATTCATTAGCTCGTTATCTAGTACGAATTGGAGAAATGACAGAATCCATAAAAATTATTCAACAAGCTCTAGAAGGAATTCCGGGGGGTCCGTATGAGAATTTAGAAATCCGAGACTTTGATAGAGAAAGGAATCCAGAATGGAATGATTTTGATTATCGATTTATTAGTAAAAAAACTTCTCCGACATTTGAATTGCCGAGACAAGAGCTCTATGTGAGAGTTGAAGCCCCAAAGGGAGAATTGGGAATTTTTCTAATAGGAGATCAGAGCGTTTTTCCTTGGAGGTGTAAAATTCGCCCGCCTGGTTTTATCAATTTGCAAATTATTTCTCAGTTAGTTAAAAGAATGAAATTGGCTGATATTATGACAATACTCGGTAGCATAGATATCATTATGGGAGAAGTTGATCGTTGAAATGATAATTGATAGAACAGAAGTACAAGATATCAATTCTTTTTCTAGATTGGAATTTTTAAAAGAGGCTTATGGAATTATATGGATACTTATTCCTATTTTTACTCCTGTATTGGGAATCACAATAGGTGTACTAGTAATTGTATGGTTAGAAAGAGAAATATCCGCAGGGATACAACAACGTATTGGCCCTGAATACGCGGGACCTTTAGGAGTTCTTCAAGCTTTAGCCGATGGGTCAAAACTTCTTTTCAAAGAAAATCTCTTTCCATCTAGAGGAGATACTCAGTTATTCAGTATCGGACCATCCATAGCGGTGATATCCATTTTATTAAGTTATTCAGTAGTTCCTTTTGGTTCTCACCTTGTTTTATCGGATCTCAATATTGGTCTTTTTTTTTGGATTGCCGTTTCTAGTATTTCTCCCATTGGCCTTCTGATGTCAGGATACGGGTCAAATAATAAATATTCTTTTTTAGGTGGTCTACGAGCTGCTGCTCAATCGATTAGTTATGAAATACCATTAACTTTATGTGTATTATCAATATCTCTACGTGCGATTCGTTAAGATAGAAATTATTCTCTATATTCTTACATTTATAGTAAGAGGGTGTGGAATGGATTGAGTAAATATCTTCATTTTTTATTCAGTATTCGGATAGATGAACTAAATCAGAGAGTTATATGAGTGAAAAAAAAAAACAGCTTATAGATAAATTAGCAGTAAAAAAATTGAGTCTCATTTTCTATGTATAAGAGTTAGAGAACTGCCCGGAAATAAACATAAGAGGAAGAAGGCGTTTGCCCCAAGATTAGGGGACTTAGTCATCCTGACTTGAAGCGGGTTAAAAAGATCCACTATAGTAAGTTTTCACTATCGTTTGTATGTATTATCATACATGGATTCCCTTTAACCGATGATTGAACAAAAACGAGTGGGTGAGTAGAAACACCAAGATACACAAAGGATTTGTAATAGAGATTATGTAAAAAAAGATTTCTGCATAATCTACAAAGAATATTAATTGGGGCTTTAAGTTGGTAGAAATGATCAGGCAGTATTCCCCACGATTCCGATCCAGAGTATGCTCCTATCCGTCGATTAAATAAATGACTATTGGAAACGAAATAATCCTTTGTTTTTATTTTGTAAATCCGCTTTTCGCAGAAACAGAAAGAAGAAGAGAAAACAAAAAAGGGGGTAACTAAATACAATTAGAGTAAAAAAAAGTAATAAAAAAGATATTTATTATTTTTTCTATATTCATATTTATATAGATAGCATTCGTATCATAATTCATGAATTAATGTATAATTTTTTTTCATAAGTGAAAACGAAGGGTTATTGATATCTTTAATAAAGAGTATTTGATTGAAGAATTAAGTTATTACTCAACAAAGAAAACTTAAAATGATTACTTAAATTATTAAATCAAAGGATGAGATCAATTCAGAATCACTTTAATTTTTTTTTTAATTTCTATGAAATAATTTCTATTAATTATAATAGAAATTATTATTAAAGCAGAACAGACAGAATTCAATTGGGCTAATTCGGGCTCGTACCAAAAATTTTTATCTTATATATTTTATAAACATATTAAGATAAAAAACTACTGACCCTTTTTTATATTTATTTAAAGTCCTCAAGGAGCCGTATGCGGTGAAAATTTCATGTACGGTTCTGGAATAGCGATGGAAACAGTGATGGTATCAACGACTATAATTATCTAATAGTTCAAGTACAGTTGATATAGTTGAGGCACAATCAAAATATGGTTTGGGGGGGTGGAATTTGTGGCGTCAACCTATAGGGTTTATTATTTTTCTAATTTCTTCTCTAGCAGAATGTGAAAGATTACCCTTTGATTTACCAGAAGCAGAAGAAGAATTAGTAGCAGGTTATCAAACCGAATATTCAGGTATCAAATTTGGTTTATTTTACGTTGCTTCCTATTTAAACCTATTAGTTTCTTCCTTATTTGTAACGGTTCTTTATTTGGGTGGTTGGAATTTATCTATTCCGTACATATTTGTTTCTGATTTTTTTAAAATAAATAAAACATACGGTGTTTTTGAACCGACAATTGATATGTTTATTACATTAGTTAAAACTTATTTGTTCTTGTTCATTCCTATCACAACAAGATGGACGTTACCGAGGATAAGAATGGACCAGCTGTTGAATCTTGGATGGAAATTTCTTTTACCTATTTCTCTCGGTAATCTATTATTAACAACTTCTTCTCAACTATTTTCACTGTAAAAGAATATGATATTCTAGATTGCCTACTTCGATCAAACAAGAGAAATAAACAAAGATAAAATTATATATATTCATGATATGTTCCCTATGATAAACGGGTTCATGAACTACGGTCAACAAACAGTACGGACTGCAAGGTACATTGGTCAAAGTTTCATGATTACCTTATCCCACGTAAATCGTTTACCCATAACCGTTCAATATCCTTATGAAAAAGTAATCACCGCGGAGCGTTTCCGTGGTCGAATCCATTTTGAATTTGATAAATGTATTGCTTGTGAAGTATGTGTTCGTGTATGTCCTATAAATCTACCCATCGTTGATTGGAAATTGGAAACTGATATTCGTAAGAAACACTTACTTAATTACAGTATTGATTTCGGAATCTGTATATTTTGTGGCAACTGCGTTGAGTATTGTCCAACAAATTGTTTATCAATGACTGAAGAATATGAACTTTCTACTTATGATCGTCATGAATTAAATTATAATCAAATAGCCCTCGGTCGTTTACCGATGGGAGTAATTGATGATTATACAATTCGAACAATTTTGAATTTGACTCAAATATAACAAAAATAAAGAAGTAAACGCGCGAGTAAATAAAATTTTTGAATTACTAGGACTCAATTTTGATTTAAAGAAACGATTTGTTACTTTTTGTTTGATCTCAATAATCAATAAATACCAATATCAATAGGTAATTGGTTGGTAAGAATTATGTTTTGTCTTAATTTGTATTGAAATTTTATGATATTTAGAATTTAATTTCTGATATTATTTAGAAATCGATAGTTTCGTATTCGAGATACTCTTACTCTATTCAGAGAAAACATTAAATTTTTCCAATACCAATAAATGTACCCAGATTAATATTAATTCAGACCTCTTAGGATTTAATGAAAGTAGAAATTTCTTATGAATGATCAACTATTTTTTCTGGTCTGGTTATCAATAAGGTCATGAAAAAGAATTTCATTTATCTATCTCTTATCGTACATATAATGGATTTGCATGGACCCATACATGATTTTATTTTAGCCTTTCTGGGATTAGGTCTTATCTTAGGAGGTCTAGGCGTAGTATTACTTATCAACACAATTTATTGTTCCTTTTCGTTGGGATTAGTTCTTGTTTCTATATCTCTATTCTATATTCTTTCAAATTCTTATTTTGTAGCTGCTGCCCAACTCCTTATTTATGTGGGCGCTATAAATGTTTTAATCATATTTGCTGTAATGTTTATGAATAGTTCAGAGTATTACAAAGATTTTAATCTTTGGACCGTTGGAAATAGGGTTACTTTGCTGGTTTGTACAAGTATTTTTGGTTTACTAATGACTATTATTACAGATACGTCATGGTACGGCATTATTTGGACTACAAGATCAAACCAAATTATAGAGCATGATTTGATAAGTAATAGTCAACAAATTGGAATTCATTTATCAACAGATTTTTTTCTTCCATTTGAATTCATTTCGATAATTCTTTTAGCCGCTTTGATAGGTGCAATTTCCGTGGCACGCCAATACTAAATCTATCGAATTATCAACAAATTAAACTTTTTTAGTTTTTGTTTTTGGTATCACATTTATTTAACTTCAATTAGAATTTAAAATTGTTTAGGTAAAAAATAGAAATTATTTTATTTGACGTATTCCCAGTTCTTTATTTTTTTTATATACTAGTCAATCAATTGAATGCGTTGCCTTGTTGTTCATATTCTATTTAAATGAAGCGAAATTAATAAGGAGTTGGTTAATGATGCTCGAACATGTACTTGTTTTAAGCGCCTACTTATTTTCAATCGGCATCTATGGATTGATCACCAGCCGAAATATGGTTAGAGCTCTTATGTGTCTTGAACTTATACTGAATGCGGTTAATATAAATTTAGTAACATTTGCCGATTTTTTTGATAGTCGACAAGTAAAAGGAACTATTTTCTCCATTTTTGTTATAGCGATTGCAGCCGCTGAAGCAGCTATTGGGCCGGCTATTGTTTCGTCAATTTATTGTAACAGAAAATCAACTCATATCAATCAATCGAATTTGTTGAATAAGTAATATGAATTACTAATAGTATTAACCAAACCAAACTAGACATTCATAAATGCGAATTAGTGTGTATTATACATATCATGTTTACGAAAATATAAGAAATCAAAGTATCTTGGTTCTTTCCTACGAGTCGATCCCTAAATAGATTGATTAGAAAAATTCTGTTAAATCTAAATTATTGATTCATCTGGTATCTAAATATATGATTCATTTACAAGTTTACTAGATCGAAAATTTTTTATTAAAAAAAATAATCGATAGATCCAATGTCACATTCCGTAAAGATTTATGATACATGTATAGGGTGTACTCAATGTGTACGAGCTTGCCCCACAGATGTATTAGAAATGATACCTTGGGACGGGTGTAAAGCTAAGCAAATTGCCTCTGCTCCAAGAACAGAGGACTGTGTGGGTTGTAAAAGATGTGAATCCGCTTGTCCAACGGATTTCTTGAGTGTTCGAGTTTATTTGTGGCATGAAACAACTCGAAGTATGGGTCTAGCGTATTGATACGTTCCGAAAAATCCGAATACATTTTCTCTTTTTACCTTTACCGACAAAGGCGTATGCTCAAAAAAAATATATTTTTTTGAGCACGCGCTTTTCTGGTCCAAGTGTATCTTGTTTTTACCACGAATTTTTTTCCTTGGTTAACAATAGTTGTAGTTTTTCCAATATTTGCGGGTTCCTTAATTTTCTTATTTCCTCATAGAGGAAATAAGGTAATTAAGTGGTATACTATATGTATATGTATAATTGAACTCCTTCTAACAACCTATGTATTCGGGTATCATTTCCAATTGGACGAATCATTAATTCAATTGACAGAGGATTATAAATGGATCGATTTTTTTGATTTTTCTTGGAGATTGGGAATAGATGGAATTTCTATAGGACCCATTTTGCTAACTGGGTTTATAACAACTTTAGCTACTTTAGCGGCTTGGCCGGTTACTCGAGAGTCCCGATTATTCCATTTCCTGATGTTAGCAATGTATAGCGGTCAAATAGGACCATTTTCTTCTCAAGACATTTTATTTTTTTTCATCATGTGGGAATTAGAATTAATTCCAGTTTATCTACTTATATCCATGTGGGGAGGAAAGAAACGTTTGTATTCAGCTACAAAATTTATTTTGTATACTGCAGGAAGTTCCGCCTTTTTATTACTGGCAATTCTAGGGATTTGTTTAATTGGTTCATTAGAACCAACATTAAATTTTGAAACATCAGCTAATCAATCGTATCCGTTAACACTCGAAATTTTATTCTATATTGGATTTTTTATTGCTTTTGCTGTTAAATCGCCGATTATACCCTTACATACTTGGTTACCAGACACTCATGGAGAGGCCCATTACAGTACTTGTATGCTTCTAGCGGGAATCTTATTAAAAATGGGAGCGTATGGGTTAGTTCGGATCAATATGGAATTATTACCCCGCGCCCATTCTCTATTTTCTCCTTGGTTAATCATAGTCGGCACAATTCAAATAATCTATGCAGCTTCAACATCTCCCGGTCAACGTAATTTAAAAAAAAGAATAGCTTATTCATCCGTATCTCATATGGGTTTCATAATTATCGGTCTTGGTTCTATAAGCGATACAGGACTCAACGGATCCATTTTCCAAATAATCTCTCATGGATTTATTGGAGCTACACTTTTTTTCTTGGCAGGAACGAGTTATGATCGAATCCGTCTCGTTTATCTCGATGAAATGGGCGGCATGGCTATCACACTTCCAAAAATATTTACGACTTTCAGTATGTTATCACTGGCTTCTCTTGCATTACCGGGCATGAGTGGTTTTGTTGCAGAATTGATAGTATTTTTTGGAATACTTAGTAGCCAAAAATTTCTTTTAATGCCAAAAATACTAATTACTTTTGTAATGGCGCTTGGAATAATATTAACTCCTATTTATTCATTATCTATGTTACGCCAGATGTTCTATGGATACAAGCTTTGTAATGCCCCAAACTCTTATTTTGTTGATTCTGGACCGCGAGAACTGTTTGTTTCGATCTCTATTCTTTTACCCTTAATATCCATTGGTATTTATCCGGATTTAGTTTTCTCACTATCAGTTGACAAAGTCGAAGCTCTTCTATCTAATTATTTTTATCCATAGTTTTCATGAGTAAACCAAAAAATCAAACAAAAATCCTATTATTTTTCAATTTGATAAAAATAAGGTTATAATTATATTATAACCTATAACCAGGTATGTAATCAAGCGAGAACCCTTTGTTTTGAATTTATTCAGTTTCATTACTTGATTCAAAACAAAGGATCTCGCTTGATTACACGAAGTTTTATTATATAGAGACTTATACTGTCCTATGTTTATTTTGTATTTTTCAAGTACTTTTTTTTCTTAAATTCAATTAGATGTTAATGTAAATGAACCGTAACTATGCAACCCTATTCCTAATAAATTAACCCCAAAATAGCATATCCAAATTATAAGAAAGCCCGTCGAGGCCACAATTGCAGAGTTTACACTTTCAAAATTTTGATTTGTTCGAGTATGTAAATAAATTGCAAATACAGTCCAAGTAATAAATGCCCAAGTCTCCTTTGGATCCCAATTCCAATATGACCCCCATGCTTCATTAGCCCATACCGCTCCCGAAAGAATACCTATTGTTAAAAAGATAAAGCCTAAACTAATAATACGATAACTCCAAAGATCCAATTGTTGAATCAATTGAAACTTGTAATAATTTCTAGAAGAAAGAAAAGAAGTGTTTAGTAAACGATTATTTTTTTCTATTATGTATTGAATCTCCTCCAGCGAAAACGGCGCGTTTCCTAAATTTTTCCTTTTAGTAAAAATCCTTATGAAATTTTGAAATGTAATGACTAGAAGAACTAGTGATAATAAGGATCCACATAAGAGAGCTGTATAACCCAATATCATCATACTTACGTGCATCATTAACCAATGGGATTGGAGAGCGGGTACTAATATTTCGGATCGAGTAATTTCAGTTAAAAGACCCGAAGTAGCAAAACCTTGGGTAAAAATAGCACTTGGCGCGGTTATTGCGTTTAAATTTAAATAGCTTTTTTTTTTTTTTAAATACGGAATCATATGAATACTGGAGAAACTCCATGAAAGAAAGATTAATGATTCATATAAATTACTTAATGGTAAATGTTGTAAATAAATCCAACGAGTAACTAGTAATCCTGTTATACAGGAAAAAGTTGCCATCATCCCCTTTTCTGACGAATCAGATAATCCTACGATTTCATTTACAAATAAGGTTAGCAAATGAATTGTAATTACAATTGAAACGACGGAAAAGGATATATGTGTTAATATATGCTGTAAAGTTGAAAATATCATAAAAATAAAAAGGTGGGATTGAATTCAGTATATAACTTACTCTTTTCGAAGAGGCCATGCCGCCACTCGGACTCGAACCGAGATGCTCTAGCACTGCTTCCTAAGAGCAGCGTGTCTACCGATTTCACCATGGCGGCTTGTCCTAAATTATAATAACCTTTTTTTATTCAATTGTCGAGAATCAATTCAATACAAATTTATATTGAATTGAGTGATCTTACAGTTAAAACATAAGATCTAAACTTGGCATATTTGTCCTATAATAACTTTAAAAAAGTAAAAAGCTTTTTATTAATTTCGTTAAATTAAAAGTTAGGGTATATCTGGTGATAATAACTTAAAGAAAGACTAATTTATATTTATAAAATAGAAAATACATTTTGAATTTAATTAATTAGTTTGAACAACCTAGTAGTGACTACAAATTTTCTATATGTTATTCTCTAATTAGTTTAATGAATATATTCAATATATATTGAATACTCTAAAAATACTAGAGTTATGCTATAAAATATAGACAATAAAAAAAAGCTAAAACTTTTTTATTATCGAATCGATGGGGATTTTGATTTTCCCCATCTTAAAAAAAATAAAGTATACTCAAAAGAAAGGTTAAATCTTGTTCTTGCATTTATTCTTAAAAAAAAAATAACTAAAGTATATAATTGTTATTTAAAGTAAGTCTACACAAAAATTATTTTTATTATAAAAGGTAAACAAATTAAATCAATGATTGCTGGTAAAAACAAAACATTAGAGAATACAAATTTTTATTTTTTTTTTTAGCTAGTTTTTTTTCATTTTAGATATATAAATAGTTCAATATTAATTTAATAATTTTTTTTTTTTTAATTAATAAGCATATAAATAAAATAGAAAGTTTTTTTTAATTTTGAATATAATTTTTCAAAATTTTTTCTAACTTGTAATCTTGTAATATAAAATGAAACTTATAAACAAATAAGACTGACGGCTTTTCAAATTAAAACAACTCCGATTTTTCCAATCTTCGATTATGATTATTTATTTGTTGCATAAAAAAAACTTTTTGAATTCCTTGTAGAAAGAGATTTACCTAACGAAAAGGCTTTCAATGCTGCCCAATATCCTTTTTTTTTCCAAATATTTTTACGAATACGCTTTTTTGAGATAGAAGTACGTTTTTTCGGAACTGCCATTAAAAAATTATAATAAGTTTTTTGTTTCTATAGTTGTATGTCAAAGACATCTATTATCTCGTATTCAAAACAAATTGTTCTTTAATTCTCCAGCTATTTATTTTCTAGATTGTACTCCCTTCAAAAAAAAAATATATATAGTAAAAGAAAAATCGCGTAACTACAGTACTAGGAAAATAAAGAAAAATATATATATTAAAAATATAAAAAACGATTTTTTATATTCCAGACAATATCGTATTGAATAATTCCTATTTATTTTATTGTTTCACTTATCTCCTCATTCAAATACATATATATAAAACCCGCTATTCCATAAAAATCTAATTGATTTTTGTAGCGCTACATGCATTTATACAAGTAATAAAATAGGTCTAAAATACATATTAAAAAATACTGAAAGTTTTAATAAAGCAACCCCTATATCTTTACCTTATTAATTAAAAAATTCATATTAATTCTATGAATTTTTAATTAAATTGGCCAGGCTTACAAAAAAAAATAGTACATCTAATTTTAAAAGTTCCGATATAAATCGTTTTCTAAAAGCTTTTTTAGTTTTCAATTTTGATTTTGAATTCTTCCTTGAATTTTAAATAAAGTAAAATCTTGGATGTCATAGTTTAACGATCACAGTCTTTACTAAAACAGAACTATATTTTTTTACAATAAAAAAAAGACAATCAACTCAGGTTCAAAAAAAAAATTCCCTAATGATTATGAATACCACAACTAAAAAAAACAACTTTTCTGGTCAAAATTATAGTTTTTTAGGATTCAGAACAAAAAACTTGTGGTGTATAATTATTTATGCTTTCTCTAGAGATATATAAATTTTATAATATTTAATGTTAGTGATACGTAATAATAATTAAGATAAAAATTGAAATTTTTATCTTAAAATTTTACAATAAAGTATTAGTACTATATTTATTTTTTTTTTTCAATAGTAATTTGTTCATCTGATTTGATGAAATTTTTAAAAATGGTTAAAAAGGATTAAAAATAATGGAAGGATAGAAAATTATATATTTTAATTTTTTATTTTATTAACCGATCCTGTTGATTTCAAAAAAAAAAAAAAAAAATAAGAGCCGGTAAATCAGAAACAATTAATTAAGATAAAACTTAAAACTAAAAAGATTTTTATGGAATATACATATCAATATTCATGGATTTTACCTTTTATTCCCCTTCCAGTTCCTATATTAATAGGAGTCGGACTTCTCCTTTTTCCAACGGCAACAAAGGATCTTCGCCGTATATGGGTTTTTACAAGTGTTTTATTCTTAAGTATAGTTATGACTTTTTCAACGTATCTATTTATTCAACAAACAAAAAACCCTTCTATCCATCTATCTATATGGTCTTGGACCATCAATAACGACTTTTCTTTAGAGTTTGGTTTTTTGGTTGACCCACTGACTTCTATTATGTTAATTTTAATCAATACGGTTGGAATTATGGTTCTTATTTATAGTGACAATTATATGTCTCATGATCAAGGATATTTGCGATTTTTTGCTTATATGAGTTTTTTCAATACTTCAATGTTAGGATTAGTTACTAGTTCGAATCTGATACAAATTTATTTTTTTTGGGAATTGGTTGGAATGTGTTCTTATCTATTAATTGGTTTTTGGTTCACCCGGCCTACTGCAGCGAATGCTTGTCAAAAAGCATTTATAACTAATCGCGTCGGCGATTTTGGTTTATTATTAGGAATCTTGGGTTTTTATTGGATAACAGGCAGTTTAGAATTTTGGGATTTGTTTGAAATATTTAATAACTTGGTTGATAATAATGAAGTTAATTTTTTATTTGCTACTTTGTTTGCCTTTCTATTATTTGCTGGTTCAATTGCTAAATCTGCTCAATTTCCTCTTCATGTATGGTTACCTGATGCTATGGAAGGGCCTACCCCTATTTCAGCCCTTATACATGCCGCTACTATGGTAGCGGCCGGAATTTTTCTTGTCGCCCGGCTTCTTCCGCTTTTAATAGTTTTACCCTACATAATGAATCTAATAGCTTTGATAGGTATAATAACCTTACTTTTAGGGGCCACTTTAGCTCTTGCTCAAACAGATATTAAGAGAGGTTTAGCTTATTCTACAATGTCTCAATTGGGGTATATGATATTCGCTCTAGGTATGTGTTCTTATCGAGCTGCTTTGTTTCATTTGATTACTCATGCTTATTCCAAAGCATTGTTGTTTTTAGGATCTGGATCTATTATTCATTCAATGGAAACTATTGTTGGTTATTCTCCAGATAAAAGCCAGAGTCTGGTTCTTATGGGAGGGTTACGAAAACATGTACCGATTACAAAAACATCTTTTTTAGTCGGTACACTTTCTCTTTGTGGTATTCCACCTCTTGGATGTTTTTGGTCAAAAGATGAAATTCTTAATGATAGTTGGTTGTATTCACCGATTTTTGCAATAATTGCTTTTTCCACCGCGGG